AAAAATGAAAGATTATGTCCGATTTTATTTAATTGATCTCACTCAATTAATCCCTCGTTACCGCCCATAGGAGAAGTAATAGGTAGGGATGACAGGATTTGAACCCGTGACATTTTGTACCCAAAACAAACGCGCTACCAAGCTGCGCTACATCCCTTTTAAAAATTGTTGTACAGTGTCATTGTACAAAATCCATGTCTTGTTTTCCATATCGTTATTTTCTCCTCTATCCATATAGAATTTTCTTTTCATTTCTTTTTTTTGGTTTCATATAATAAAAGAATTATATACATCTGAAACCTAACGTATAAAAAAAGAATGAATATTTATCGGTAATGCTTAGGAAGAAGGGGACCCCCTTTTTTAGGAACAGGGATAGGAAAATCTCATCTACTGTTCATTATACATATCCGTTTTTGTTAGGAATTCCGTACAAAAAAAATACAAATGATCTTGAACTACAGCATCTGACCATATATGTATTACAATAAAGAAGGAGGATTTTCAATGCAAGATATAAAAACATATCTTTCCACAGCACCTGTGCTAACTACTCTATGGTTTGGGTCTTTAGCGGGTCTATTGATAGAAATTAATCGTTTATTCCCAGATGCTTTGTCATTCCCTTTTTTTTCATTCTAGTTATTGATATGCGAAAAAATGAAGAAAATTTGAGATACAATTCTACGCGACGTGACTAAAACTTCGCCCCCCCCCTTTTTCAGTTCTTTAGGATAGGAAGGAAAGAAAAATAAAAAGTGTATTGAACCTCAGCAAAAATCCGGTGGATCTAAGATCCTATTTTGGAGAACAGAAATGGAAAGAGGTTCCAGTGTAAGGTAAATAAAAGCTCCACGAAAGCATAGCATAGAAAAAGATACTTAAATGAAATACTGGGATTAGAATACGAATAATTGATAGTTAGAAAAAATTGTATTACTTACATTATTACTATATAAATAATATTCTATTAATATTAATTAGAATTACATAATTAGAACGAACACTTTAGAAATGGAATTTCTAGTTAGTAACTTCTATTGCTATTTGATATTGATTTTTTTTCTTTTTTGTTCTTTTCGTCTTCTTAGGTTCGGGTCGAAAATAGAAGAGTTAAGTCGATCAAACAAAAATTCAAAGGAGGTTCATGGCTAAGGGTAAAGATGTCCGAGTTAGAGTTATTTTGGAATGTACAAGTTGTATCCAAAATGGTGTCAATAAGGAATCGCCGGGCATTTCTAGATATATTACTCAAAAGAATCGACACAATACACCCAGTCGATTAGACTTGAGAAAATTTTGTCGCTATTGTCACAAGCATACGATTCATGGGGAAATAAAGAAATAGATCGAACGGAACACGTGTGTATGATCTTTCAAATCAAAGGAGCAGGAAAAGGAAGAACTTAACATTACCACATATACATATATATATAATATACAAAATACAAATAAAACCTATTTCGGTCGGATCTGAAATGAATAAAAAAAAATAGAATTTTAGAGATAAGGAATAAACCATGGAAAAATCCAAGCAACCTTTTCGTAAATCCAAGCGATCTTTTCGTAGGCGTTTTCCCCCAATTGAATCGGGGGATCGAATTGATTATAGAAACATGAGTTTAATTAGTCGATTTATTAGTGAACAGGGAAAAATATTATCTAGACGGGTGAATAGATTGACCTTGAAACAACAACGATTAATTACTATTGCTATAAAACAAGCTCGTATTTTATCTTTGTTACCTTTTCTTAATAATGAAAAACAGTTTGAGAGAGCAGAGTCGATCCCTAGAACTACTGGTCCTAGAACCAGAAATAAATAGATATACTCTTCCATTGATTCAAAACTCTAATTGGAACTCAAGCTCAGATTGATGTTTTGTTCGAAAAAGCCTCAAATCCGGATTTGATTGTTGTGTTATAAGAAACAATAAATAGGGAAAGGAGAGAAGGAATCTTTTTTTTGAAAGATGTTTATTCATTCCTACTACTTATCTAAATTTCTTAATTTATTTTTGTTCTATCTTCCCGGAGGCCGTTCTCCGGGGAATTCTATTCTGTTTCAAGCATTCCTATATATGACTTTAGAATAGAATCTCTTTTATTTGATAATCTTATTGGAAATCATGTAAAGACAATTCTTATTTGATATAGCTATTTGCGCAAGTATTTTACGATTAAGAAGCAATTGCTTCTTGTACAGATTGTGTATTAATCCACTATAACTATGGAATACCCCGTTCTCACGAACTGCTGCATTTATCCGAGTGATCCACAAACGACGAAAGTCCCTCTTTTGCCTGCCCCTATCTCGATGAGAGGAAAACAAAGCTCTCATTTTCTGTTGAGTAGCGGTTCGGGTAAGCCTTGAATGAGCCCCTATAAAGGTTGATGCAAATAAACGAATTTTTGTTCGACGTCTCCGAGCTATATATCCTCGTTTAACTCTGGTCATTGAATCAAATTAAACTTTAATGAATAACTAATTGATTTCTCTTCTTTCAGTCATCCTTTTATCCCCCGATTGATTAATAACAAAACGGATTTTCCGATATATAAAATATAAATTCCAATGGCTTTTGCTACTATGACCTTCCCAACCACTATTTTTTATTTCTTCCGGGTATTTACCTGGAAATAGGAAATTCTAACGATATTAAATAAATAAAAGAAATAAAAAATAGTGGGTTCCGTCGTTTCTATGGTTACTTCGTAAACGGTGAGGTCCTCTCTATACACCGGAGCCTCTTCTTTCATTTAATCAAATGTTATTGTGAACTTGTATAGTTCACTCTCCTTGGCTCTACCAATCAATTATACAGTAATAGCTCTTTTCACAAGAAAGGATATCCATACAGTGACGGCATTTAATTATGAAAGTTGGCTAGGTAGCTGACCTTGTTAGTCCGTTCTTTCAAAAATAGGAACATAACCTTTTTACTTCTTATAGTACTATTTTCTCCGCTTAATGGATAACTATTTGCTATGCTACCAATGGGGAATTGCTTCTCATCTCAAATTGAGGTGATTGGATTTGCACCAATGGAAACCATAAATTTCAACTTCATACACAAAAATATAGGTATATGATAGATCTTCATTTTTATTATTTTTTTTTTGTTTATTTTTAGATAGTAAATGGCTTTTTCCACTCTATCCATCCTATTCATTGGTACTGGTGATTGGTACTGGAAAAATGGTTTCATTTGTTCGAACTCATGATCTAAACGAGTCGCACATACACCCTAGTACATGTTCCCCTACGCTGAGGACATCCTCGAAGCGCGGGGGATTTCGTGATATTTCTTATTGGCTGTCTTGTGTTTCTAATAAGTTGTTTAATTGTCGGCATATCATAATATATATAACAAAATAGGTTGGTTTAGATCGATCTTAACCTGATGATTGATGATTATGAATTATTTCCATTCAATATAAAATCGCGGAAAATTCGAATTATGGTTTGAAGCGGAATCATGTATTTATACGGAATCCCCAGTATTTTCATTTTCGACCGCTACAAGATCAACAATTCCATGAGCTTGGGCTTCTGTTGCCGACATAAAAACATCCCTTTCCATGTCTTCGGATATAACCCATAAAGGGTTGCCCGTTCTTTGTACATAAACCTTTGTGAGGGTTTCGCGAAGTTTCAGTAGTTCTTCCGCTTCCAGGATAAATTCGCCTGCTTGCGCCTCATAAAAAGAACTAGCAGGCTGGTGAATCATAACCCTGATAATATTTGATATAACATCATGCATGAACGGTTCTTCTATCTCGCACGATTGGGCTAAAGTAAGGGATAAAAAAACAAGAAGAAAAAAAAAACAAATAGAATTGAACAGCCGTACAGGCATCTTTTGTGCATTGCATACGGCTCTGCAATGGAATTTCCTTTCTATTCTATCGAAGAAAAAAATAGAATCCATCCGATCCAGATCGTTGAATGATCCATTTACCACCCTTCCTTTCGTATTGTAGGAGTCAAAAAATACTATGATGGTTCTGTTGCTTTCTATATTTATCTCGTCTGCGATTTAGCAATCCCAAAGTTTCTTTTTGATATGATCAAATAAGGAAAAATGATCTTTTTTTTTTTTCATTTTTGCACTCTTTCTTTCGTAACATAAATATCAGAAGGAGACTTCTGGTGTGGAAGAAAAATGGTTTGTGACGCTGAAAATGTACTCCCGACACATAAATAAAATCAAATCGAAAATAACCTTTGTTTCATACTACTATCTCGATACAAAATCTCGTGTTAGGAAAAACAATAATAGTTTGTTCTGTTCATATCGAACTCGAAGTGCCATGCTATTATTACCTATTATTCACATTCGATATGGCGAAGGCATAGTCTTCTTCTTTTTTTTTTTTTCAAATAAAAACTCATTGGCGCCAAGCGTGAGGGAATGCTAAACGTTTGGTAATTTCTCCTCCGACCAGAATAAAAGATCCCATTGAAGCGGCTAATCCCATGCATATTGTATGTACATCAGGCGAAACAAATTGCATAGTATCATAAATGGCTATTCCTGGTATTACCCATCCGCCGGGGGAGTTTATAAACAAATAAAGATCCTTAGTATCATCTTCTATACTGAGATATACCATGAGACCAACAAGTTGATTTGAGATCTCGCTATCAACTTCTTGGCCTAAAAAAAGTAATCTTTCTCGATAAAGTCGGTTGATTAGGACAAAATTGTATCCCTTTTGAACCATACGTGCACCTTTGGATGCATACGGTTCAAAAAAATTGCGAAAAAAAGAATCAACGTATCGATTCCAATCCTATCTCTTTTTTTTAACAGATTTCTGTTTTTCTAATGAAAATGAAGGGGTTTTTCTTCTATTTTTCAAAAAAAAATATGAGTTTTAGCTCCCTTCCCTAAAAAAAAGAATTTACTGAACTTAACTTATTTATTTTTATTGAATTAACCTTCATTGATGTATTGTTTCGTCGAGATTCAAATCACGATGTCATTTTCTTGTTC